TCACTCATATATGAAGATTCTATGTAAGAAAATAAACTTGATTCTCTTTTTTTTTCCGAAATTACAACTATGCATTGGAAAAATTTCAGTTCTTCTTTTTAAGTAAATGCTTTTCACCCAAGTATGTTTTCAAAATCAAAAGTTCTTTCTGGGTGATCTCAAACCTTTCGACTGTTCTCCCTCCAAAAATGAATTTCGGAATTTTTTACATAGAAAGGATTTACTTGTTACTAGTATAATACAACCCCCATTTTTCTTTAGATCTACTTGTTTCACTCCGATAGTATCATAAATTGAGTCAATGCATAGGAAATGACTGCATTTCCATACTATTAAGTTAAGTGAAATACAGAAGACATAATCCGGATTATATCACATTACTTACTTATATTACTGGATATTACGGAGCCTATTCATGCAGGATATGATAGAGTCTGATCATAGAAAAGATTCTCTTCAAGCGAACCGGCCTATCCTCCGTAGGGGACTGGCGCGGTGGTTGGAAAAAAGACACATTTAATTGTGAATTCAAATGTGGCAGATAAGATCAAGTCATACTGCACGGCCCAATCAATAGTTCAAGTCACACACTCCCATAATCCATTATTTTTTCGGAAAGTTCCCTTCAACTATTCGTGTATCTCAAATAAAGAATGCAATTTATTTTGTTAAGTGGAAGGGAAATATCCAAATACATGTATTATTTTTTTTTTTATAATGCATATTTGTAGCAATGAAATACTATATTATATACTCCTCCCCAAAATGATTGATTACAAATATCTATGATTCATATTCTCTATAAATTCTCTATAAAGGACCGGAAATGCCTTGCTTACGTATCATTGGAAAGTGCATTAACATGAATACGGCAGTAAGAAGAGGTAATACAAAAGTATGTAAACTATAAAAACGAGTCAAGGTAGATTGTCCCACACTAGCGCTTCCGCGCAATAACTCTACCACCGACGATCCTATTACAGGAATAGCGTCGGGTACACCTGTTACAATTTTTACTGCCCAATAACCAATTTGGTCCCAAGGTAAGGAATAACCGGTTACACCAAAGGATGCAGTCAATACACCCAAAACTACACCCGTAACCCAAGTAAGTTCGCGAGGTTTTTTAAAACCACCGGTGAGATACACGCGAAATACGTGCAAGATCATCATTAAGACCATCATACTTGCCGACCATCGATGAACTGATCGGATTAACCAACCAAAGTTAGCCTCAGTCATTATATATTGAACAGAAGCAAAAGCCTCCGTAACGGTCGGACGATAATAAAAAGTCATAGCAAAACCCGTCGCTACTTGGACTAAAAAACAAGTAAGTGTAATTCCTCCTAAACAATAAAATATATTGACATGAGGAGGAACATATTTACTAGTTATATCATCGGCAATCGCCTGAATCTCAAGACGTTCTTCGAACCAATCATAGACTTTATTGAGATAGGTAAACCAAAGGACCCCCCTGAGAACCGTATATGAGAATTTCATCTCGTACGGCTCAAACAAAAATACTAAAATACTAGTTATTTGGAAAACGGATATGTGGAATAGAAAGTTTTAAATTTCTTAACTTAATCCTATGATTCCAATCTTTAAGGTATTCTTTGTGTTTATAATGCCAAAATGTCAAGTCGGCTCACTCGTCTTTTCTCTGGATCCTTACCGGCCTCTTGAATATTCTATTATTCACCTCATTTTTTTTGTCTGTATTTAATAGGATTTTACTGTTGTTTTTTTATTATTATTGATAGGAATTTTCTTGTTAAGACCCTATAGAATCAATTCAAAAACCTCAGATTCATACCAGAACCACGATGATTTCCAAAAAAAACCTTTAATCCAAGTCCAAAAATTCACTGAGTAAGAACTGCTGGATCATCACTTATTCAATGAATAGATATAATGAAAAAAAAAATACAAAAAAATTTATTAGGTTTGAAATTTATTATTCTAACTCTTTAATTTTTTTTCGTCCGGTTGCGAGGTCTAAATATAAATATTAAGTATGAATCATAGTTCTAATACTTTAGAATCTATTTCTTTTCTATATTCCGTGCTCCAGATATTAGAATAAATATCTGACGGGGTAAAGCCATCTCTATCAATATAAGAAAGATGACGTATCCTTTTTATGTTCTGTACTATCAATAGGATCAATTGTAACAAGTCACACACTCATATTCCGGAAATACAGAAACAAAGAAGTTTCGCGGTCGAACTACCAAATAAAAAAGGAATGGTCTAAAAATCAACGACCTAAATGCTAAGCTAAACTTTACTTTCTATTGAAAAACTAGTTAGTTGGTTCTTGTGAATCTAATTCTCTAATTAGAAATTTGGTCCAGTAAAATGGACGAATTATAAATCTCTAAAATAATAGAGAGAAATACCGCAAATAGAGCCATTGCAATACCCATCAAAGGGGTAGTTCCCCATCCCGGAGCTACTTTACCATATTCTGAATTCAACGGTTTCAATAAAT